GTATAGAAAGTAAGTGCTAAAAAATTTCTTTATTAATTGAAGTACATGCGAGGTCTATAAAATTTATTTCGTAGTTGTAGAAGCAATTTTTTGTTGGTTTTTGGTTTTAAATTTAAAGAAAGATAAGAAATAACTAGGTTTAAAGTCTAGTTAAACCAAAAATCTTTTTTTGAATTCTCGTGTAATTAAGTTTTTCTTCTCATTCATTTAAGTTTAACATACTATCTGAATGAGCTTATTACTGCATCTAATGAGTTAAATTGAAAGTAAAAACAAAAGTTTTGTAGGGTTACTCTTCGCTATAAAATACCCAATAGATTTGAGAGAATTAAAAACAAAATATGGAATAAATGATCCAAATAGCAAATCTTTTCTAATTTTATTCCATACTAATTTAAAACGTGTTTCATTTTGTAATGAAGTTACAAGACCCAGTTCGTATTATTAGTTTCGACACGAGTTACTCATATTCAACGATTTAACCATGAGTTAGGAGTTACTCAATGATATTCAATGAATCGGTTGATTGAAATCACAGGATGCATAGATGTTACCGACGATGAATCGATTTCATTTCCTATACCTCCCACTTTCTCTGTGTTAGTGCCATCTATAATGATAGATGAATGTCCAATTTTCCATTGAACTTATTGCTTCAATTGGTATTTTGGCATATTCTACTAGTTTGTAAAAATGGAAACTTAAGTAAGGTAAGTGCTTTAGAAACATACGTATAAAAAAAAGATTAGGCCCCTTATGCTTACTATAACTAGTTTTTTTGGTTTTCTACTCGCGGCTTTAACGATAACCTCCGCTCTGTTTATTGGTTTGAGCAAGATACAACTTATTTAAAATTCCTATTTGAAATGAAAATCTTTGAAATGAATAATTAATAAAATGAAAACTTTCTTCGAGATTCCGTGTATTCGAGAGTTACTTATAGTTTCAATTTTCAATCCTTAGTCATTGAGATTCATGGCAATTCGGATTACTATTTAGGTATAGATATTCCCTCTTTTTTTTTTCAAACAAATTGAAATGATTGAAGTTTTTTTATTTGGAATTGTCTTAGGTCTAATTCCTATTACTTTAGCTGGATTATTTGTCACTGCATATTTACAATACAGGCGCGGAGATCAGTTGGACCTTTGATTAATTAACATTTCTTTTTTTTGTATTGGCCTCCTTCTCTCTTTAATCCACAGGAGGTCAAATCCCTATTTGCTGGGTAAGTTGCTGAATCCTTTTCAGTCTAATTTAAATTTTATCTAAGAAAAAAGAATCACGCTCTGTAGGATTTGAACCTACGACATCGGGTTTTGGAGACCCACGTTCTACCGAACTGAACTAAGAGCGCTTTTTTATCGGAATTTTTTATCGGAATAGGTAAGACTGTAAAGCAAAGTATTTTTTCGAACCCCAGAATATGATCAAAATGAAAGATTCTGTCCACTTTGAATTGATCTCCGTCGATTCCTTGTTACTGCGCCTTTTAATATTTATTTAATATTTAATAGTAGCAGTAATAGATAGGGATGACAGGATTTGAACCCGTGACATTTTGTACCCAAAACAAACGCGCTACCAAACTGCGCCACATCCCTTTGCATTGTTCCACAGTGTCATTGTATAGAATTTCTATCTTGGTTTCCACATCGTTATTTCCCCACACCTTTTTTTGTTTTTGCCGATTTCGTCTTTTTTGTTCCATTTAACATATAATAATAGTAAAAGACTTGTATACAAGAATAAATCAGTATTTTCTATTTTCTCCGTAAGAGGAAGATTCTTTTAGTTATTTTATAATTTTACAACAAGGTACTATCTTATTGACTTTTACTGGATCATTGGACAATTCAATAATAATAAAGGAATTTCATTTTAATTAGGTTAATTAGGCATTACGTGTACAACTATAGTCGGTCTTTAACGACCTATCTATCGGATCGTATATGTTTTCTTTTTTACAATAAAAAATATTACAATAAACAAAAAAAGGAGGATTTTCAATGCGAGATTTAAAAACATATCTCTCCGTAGCACCAGTACTAAGTACGCTATGGTTTGGGGCTTTAGCGGGTCTATTAATAGAGATTAATCGTTTTTTTCCAGATGCGTTAACATTCCCCTTTTTTTCATTCTAGTTAGTAACATAGTAGGGAATGAAGAAGATTAAAGATAGAATCAAATATCTGCGACTGTGACTAATCCCCCCTCCTACTTTCTCTTTTTCCCCTTTTTTTAGAATTCAAATTAAGGGAGGAAAGATAAAAAATAAAGTCTCTTCAACATCTGGGAGATTGGGGTTCCAATTTGAGTTAAATTGAAATTCAATTAATATTCCTAATAAAAGAATGGGAGTAGAATAGAAATGCGGGTCTAAGTAAAGAATATTATCCAAGGTATTTCAATCAAAAATGAAATATTCTACTTTGATTTTAAATAAAATTTAGAAATCTTCTGTCCTTTACTTATTCGTTTTGAATCAAAAATCAAAAAGTTGAGTAAATCCAAAATTCAAAGGAGGTTCATGGCCAAGGGTAAAGATGTTCGAGTAACGGTGATTTTGGAATGTACCAGTTGTGCCCGAAACAGCGTTAATCGGGTATCAACGGGCATTTCCAGATATATTACTCAAAAGAACCGCCACAATACACCTAATCGATTAGAGTTGAGAAAATTCTGTCCGTATTGTTCCAAGCATACGATTCATGGAGAGATAAAGAAATAGATGAGAGATAAAGAAATAGATCGAGTCGAGTACCTGTATGTTACCCCTTCAAGGAAGGGAAAGGGGTGGCATTTTATACTATCTATAAAATAGAAATCTAAATCGAAAAAAAAATCCTATTTGAAATAAAATGAATTCAAATTAATAAATAGAATTTTGAGAGAAAAAATAAAATTAAATAATAAAACAAACCATGGATAAATCCAAGCGACCTTTTCTTAAATCAAAACGATCTTTTCGTAGGCGTCTGCCTCCTATTCAATCGGGGGATCGAATTTCTTATAGAAATATGAGTTTAATTAGTCGATTTATTAGCGAACAGGGAAAAATCTTATCGCGACGAGTGAATAGATTGACCTTGAAACAACAACGTTTAATTACTATGGCTATAAAACAAGCCCGTATTTTATCTTTGTTACCCTTTCTCAATAATGAGAAACAATTTGAAAGAGCCGAGTTAACCGATAGAACTACAGGTCTTAGAACCAGAATGAAAAGGGTTTACTCTTGAATCATAATTTAAATCCGAACTCAAAGACAAGATTGGTTCTTTTCCGAGAATCCAGATGTGTCGTACGAAAAAAAAAAAAAAAAGAATTGGAGAAAGCTTTTTGTGTTGAGCGTGTTCACTCATTTTGACTACTTTAGCCTATTTATCTTAATCATTTCTATTCTATCTTCCCGGAGAATGAACTCCGGGAAAACACGTTTACAATATTCCAATAGATTCTTTCTAATCTACTTCTTTTGTGATCTCATTGGAAATCATATAAAGACAATTCCTGTTTGATATGGCTATTTGTGCAAGTATTTTACGATTAAGAATCAACTGTCTCTTGTACAGATCACGGATCAATCTACTATAACTATAGTATATGCCACTCTCACGAATTACTGCGTTTATACGAGTGATCCACAGACGACGAAACTCTCTCTTTTTAATATCCCGATCCCGATGAGCTGAAAACAAAGCTCTTATTCTCTGTTGAGTAATAGTTCGAGTAAGTCTTGAGTGGGCCCCTCGAAAGCTTGATGCAAATAAACGAATTTTTGTTCTACGTCTTCGAGCTGTATATCCACGTCTAATTCTAGTCATTGAATAGATGAAACTTTTGCGAATAACTAATTGAGTTGTTTTCTTTCAGTTATTCTTTTAACATTTCCTAATCTATTAATAACAAAACGAATTTTTCCAATGTATAAACTATAAACTCCAATGGCTTTGTCTACTATAACCTTCCTAACCACGATTTTTTTATTTCAATGCGAAATATGAAAGAAATTTTATTCTTTTACAGATGTCAAAAATATAGCAAATAAAAAATAGAAATAGAAATGGATAAAGAAATAGTGTAGTGGGTTCCATCGTTTCTATGGTAACTTCTTAAACGGGGAGGTCTTCTCTATACACCGGAGCCCTCACTTCATTTAATCCAGGTTATTGGTAACTTGTATAGTTCATCCTCTTTGGCTCTACCCATGAATTATCCAGTAATAGTCCTTTCACAACGAAACCCACCTATACAGTAACGGTATTTAATTAGGAAAGTTAGCTGGGTAGCTGACCCTTTGATAGTCCGTTCTTGGCAGAGTAGGGGCGTAATCTTTATGCTTTAAAAAAGATTCCTCCGCTTAATGGATAATCATTTTATACCAATGGAGAATTGCTTCCCATCTTACATTGAGGTAATTCGACTTGCACCAATGGAAACCATAAAATTCATACACAATGCAGGAATATGAGAGGGGTTCTTTATTTCTTTGTTTTAGATAAATAGAATAAAGAGAAAAAAAGGCCCCCTTTTCGATTCTATCCTATTTAACGGTACTCATCGTTGATATTGGCACCTTGTTTTCTTGCTTTTGTACCAGGCCATTATATGATATAATCGAAACGAGTCGCGCATACACCCGAGTACATGTTCCTCGTCGTTGAGGACATCCCCTAAGAGCGGGGGATTTCGTGACATTTCTGATTGGCTGTCTTGTATTTCTAATAAGTTGTTTAATGGTTGGCATATTGAATTGGATACATAATGGGCTGGTTTAGATTGATCCTAACCGGATGATTATGAATTACGTCTATTTCTATTAAATAAAAAGTAATTTAATAAATAGTAAACGCAGTTAAAAAATCTCCAATCGAGAATTTGCGTGAGTTACATGTTATTTTCATTCAACCGCTACAAGATCAACAATTCCATAAGCTTGTGCTTCTGTTGCTGACATAAAAACATCTCTTTCTATGTCTTCGGATACAACCCATAGGGCTTTGCCCGTTCTTTGTCCATAAACCCTTGTGAGGGTTTCACGCAGTTTCAACAGTTCTTCCGCTTCCAGGATAAACTCTCCCGCTTGTGCCTCATAAAACGAACTAGCAGGTTGATGGATCATTACCCTGATAATAGATAATAGAATAAAAAAATAGAATAAAAAGTTTCTCTATCTTACATGATGAAGCGAATAGAAAAGAAATAGAAAAATAAAGAATAATAGGATAATAGGAAAAAGATCGAATTGAACAACCGTACAGGCACCCTTCTTGCATATGCATACGGCTCTACACTAAAATAAAATTGACCTAACTTGGCCTCTTTCTTGAAAAAAGAAAGAGAAAGATAGAATATATCATACCCAGGTGATTAAATGATCAAATTGCCGCCCTTCCTTTAGGAATATGTATAAAATACTATGATGGCTCCGTTGCCCTCTATCTTAATTATCTTAATGTGATTTATTTTGGATATGATTCGGCAATCCCAAAGTTTCTTTTTGTTCCAACCAAAGAAAAAATATTGTTTTTTGCGCACTCCTTGGATTCTTTTAATAACATTAATATTGTTAAGAGCCCTCTAGTGTGAACAAAAAAGGTTTGTGACGCTAAACCGAACTCCCAATTAGAAAATCGAGAAGACCCCTTAGTCTCATACTACTCTCTCGATACATAATCTAATGTTTTTCAAAAGAATCCAAAAATTTCTAATATCGAATGCAAAATGCCATGCTATTGTTGCTTACTATTTCCTAGGGCGAAGGCATAGTCTTTCCTTTTCTCTTAACTAAAAATCTCATTGGCGCCAAGCGTGAGGGAATGCTAGACGTTTGGTAATTTCCCCCCCGACCAGGATAAAAGATCCCATTGACGCGGCTAATCCCATGCATATTGTATGGACTTCTGGTCGCACAAATTGCATAGTATCATAAATAGCTACTCCAGGTATTACCCATCCGCCGGGAGAGTTTATAAACAAATACAGATCCTTGTTATCATCTTCAATACTGAGATATATCATAAGACCAATAAGTTGATTTGAGATCTCGCTATCAACTGCTTGGCCCAAAAAAAGTAATCTTTCTCGATAAAGTCGGTTGATTAGAGTCCAATTGGACTCTTTCGGAACCGTACACGCACCTTTTGATGCATACGGTTCAAAAAAATCTCAAAAACAAAAAAAAGAATCAATGTATGGATTCCGGACCTCCCTCTTTTCCTATAACAGGGTTTTTCTTACTTAAAAAAAAAGAGATTTTCTTCTTTAATAAAAAGAAAGACGAGTTTTACTGCTTTCTTTTTCTTAGAATTCTAATAAAGAAAAAGTCACTAAATTTTTTGAATTAACTTCTCATTGATGTATTGTTTCATCGACCAACCCCGATGATATTTTCTTGTTCCTGAGTGGGTCTTTTTTCTCTTTTTAGGTTTATGCTCTACTCCGGGTAAAGATTGACCCGATTTGGATTTGCACATATAGGACAAATACTGTTATTACCATTTTCTTTTTTTATGACTTTCTGCTTATTTTTTCAATTAAGTTTATACGTTCTACCAAGTCAGTTTTAAATCAACCCATTTAACAGATATTCCACATAGGAGTCATTTAGGATGGAACTAGTAATCATAGATATATTACCAATTGAGTTGGGTTTTTCTAAACAGAGCCTGAATACTTTATTTTTTTTAGTTCAACCAAGCCAACCATAAATCATTGTAATTGAGAATAGTAGTATGGATCCTCTCAAAATGGATTAAATTGTACTTCGCGCTCCAAATTTTTTATGATTTAATGACTCCTTATTGGGCGAAACAGAGGATATCTCGATTGGGGAGAGAACGGGTAAATCCCATATGACCCAATATATCTGACAAGTCGCACTATACGTCAACCCAAGATGCATTTTCCTCTCCAGGGCTTCGGAAAGGTACTTTTGGAACACCGATAGGCATTAGCTCAAAGAAAAAAAACTAAGTACTATATTTAACTTTGATGTGAAAACGTAAGAATATGATTTTATTGTGTTTCTAATTTGAAAATGTTGGCTTTTGTCGGATTTATTTTTTGAATGGATTACAAAAAGTTAGAAAGAAAAAAGAAGGAATAAAGTTAAATTAGTAGGAATAGAGCGATGAGTAAGTATGTACGTATTCGCTACTCGAAAATGTTATTCAACCCCATTGCGTATTGATACTTATCGAGTATAGAATAAATCTGCTTCTCTTTGTTCCTATGAACATAATTGTTCCATTAATTAAATAATTAAAATATTTTAGTAATAACAGATTAACAACAGACTAGAAAAAGAATAACTATTAATCCCTGTTCTGAAATAATTCACCGAACAGCGAGGATCGATAGGATAGTCACAATAGAGTCTTTTCCAGTGCAATAAAGTTACGTAGTGTCTATCTATCTTTGATAAAGGGGAATTTCTATGGGTTTGCCTTGGTATCGTGTTCATACTGTTGTATTGAATGATCCCGGCCGATTGCTTTCTGTTCATATAATGCATACGGCTTTGGTTGCTGGTTGGGCCGGTTCGATGGCTCTCTATGAATTAGCAGTTTTTGATCCTTCTGATCCTGTTCTTGATCCAATGTGGAGACAGGGTATGTTCGTTATACCCTTCATGACTCGTTTAGGAATAACCAATTCATGGGGCGGTTGGAGTATTACAGGAGGAACTGTAACGAATCCGGGTATTTGGAGTTATGAAGGTGTAGCTGGGGCACATATTATGTTTTCCGGTTTATGCTTTTTGGCAGCTATCTGGCATTGGGTGTATTGGGATCTCGAAATTTTTTGTGATGAACGTACAGGAAAACCCTCTTTGGATTTACCCAAGATTTTTGGAATTCATTTATTTCTTTCAGGGGTGGCTTGCTTTGGGTTTGGTGCATTTCACGTAACGGGTTTGTACGGTCCTGGAATATGGGTGTCCGATCCTTATGGACTAACGGGAAAAGTACAACCTGTAAGTCCCGCATGGGGCGTAGAAGGTTTTGATCCTTTTATTCCGGGAGGAATAGCCTCTCATCATATTGCAGCAGGTACATTGGGCATATTAGCGGGTCTATTCCATTTGAGTGTCCGCCCGCCACAACGTCTATACAAGGGATTGCGTATGGGAAATATTGAAACCGTACTTTCCAGTAGTATAGCTGCTGTCTTTTTTGCAGCTTTTGTTGTTGCTGGAACTATGTGGTATGGTTCCGCAACTACTCCGATCGAATTATTTGGGCCCACTCGTTATCAATGGGATCAGGGATACTTTCAGCAAGAGATATATCGAAGAGTTAGTACGGGGCTGGCAGAAAATCAAAGTTTAGCAGAAGCCTGGTCGAAAATTCCTGAAAAATTAGTTTTTTATGATTACATCGGAAATAATCCGGCGAAGGGAGGATTATTCAGGGCGGGCTCGATGGATAACGGGGATGGGATAGCAGTGGGGTGGTTAGGACATCCCATCTTTAGAGATAAGGATGGGCGTGAACTTTTTGTACGTCGTATGCCTACCTTTTTTGAAACATTTCCAGTTGTTTTGGTAGACGGCGACGGAATTGTTCGAGCGGATGTTCCTTTTCGAAGGGCAGAGTCAAAGTATAGTGTTGAGCAAGTTGGTGTAACTGTTGAGTTCTATGGTGGTGAACTCGACGGAGTCAGTTATAGCGATCCTGCTACTGTGAAAAAATATGCTAGACGCGCTCAATTGGGTGAAATTTTTGAATTAGATCGTGCTACTTTGAAATCCGATGGTGTTTTTCGGAGCAGTCCAAGGGGTTGGTTTACTTTTGGACATGCTTCATTTGCTTTGCTCTTCTTCTTCGGACACATTTGGCATGGTGCTAGAACTCTGTTCAGGGATGTTTTTGCTGGTATTGATCCGGATTTGGATGCTCAAGTCGAATTTGGAGCATTCCAAAAACTTGGGGATCCAACTACAAGAAGACAAGCAGTCTGATACAACACTCCTCGGGTTTCTTTCGTCTCTATTTTCATTTTATTTTGGGAATTTTTCCTAGGGGTCAGAGAAACCTTGATCACGACTTTTTTGCGCGTGTTCCTTCTTTATCCGAGAGATGGTTCCCTGCAAATAAAATAAAAGAGAACAAACAGGTATGGAAGCTATAATTGTAAACTGCAATTGAATCTATGGAAGCACTAGTTTATACATTCCTCTTGGTATCGACTTTAGGAATAATCTTTTTTGCTATCTTTTTTCGAGAACCGCCTAAAGTTCCAACTAAAAAGATGAAATGATTTTTCAGTATCTCAGTTGACGTAATGAGCCTCACAATGTTTTGAGGCTCATTACGTCAACTAGTCCCCATGTTCCTCAAAAGGATCTCTTAGTTGTTGAGAAGGTTGCCCAAAAGCGGTATATAAGGCATACCCTGTAAAACTTACAAGTAAACCAGATAAAAAGATGGCTACTAGGGTTGCTGTTTCCATTCTTAGATAATTTAATATATATAATTTCAAAACCCCAATGGATCCACGATAAGATCATTTATTTACAACTACAACGGAATGATATACAAAGTCAACAGATCTCAATGAATACAATAGGATTTATGGCTACACAAACTGTTGAGAACGGTGGTCCAAGGCGAACGTTTGTAGGGGATTTATTAAAACCCTTGAATTCGGAATATGGTAAAGTAGCCCCTGGGTGGGGAACAACTCCTTTGATGGGCGTTGCAATGGCTCTTTTTGCCATCTTTCTATCTATTATTTTGGAGATTTATAATTCTTCCGTTTTATTGGATGGAATTTCAATGAATTAGGTCTCTAAGAATTGTTAAGGCATACAAAAGGAATCATTGAAAGTTCGTATTTTGAGCCCATTATACTTTGTTTTGGGAGTTCGACCGTGGAATTTATTTGTTTCTGTATTTCCGGAATATGAGTGTGTGACTTGTTAGAATCGATCCTATTGATAGTACAGAGGGTGGCTCTGTCATCTTCATAGAGATGGTTCTCCTTCGTCGGA